ATCCTCTTTTGAATGGCGCATATCGTGGAAAAATAAACAAATTCTATTCACATACAACCATGAAGAATTTAATTACTTCGAAAGAAAATTCCACGAAAATAGTTTGGATAAATAAGCTTCATGGGCTATTTTCTATTTCTAATAATTACCAAGAATTTGAACATGAAAAAAATCCACTTAATGAAAAATCACCATGGAATTATATTATTAATTCGTTAACGTCAATTGATCAATTATCTTTTGAGTACATACCCAATTCTCATTTGAAAAAATCTTCTTTATTGGAAGAAGAAATAAAAATAAATTCAGAAAATAAAGCAAAATCTTTGAAATCCGTATTCGATATAATTACAACCAATGGAGAAGAAATCATTGAAGAAGGAGAAGAAATCCTTAAAGAAAAAATCATTCAAAAAATTCCTCAACGGTTATACAAACTAACTGAAGAGTTAGAAGCACTAGCACAGGATGAAGATGAAGAAGATGAACATGAGCAACTAATGAAACAAGATCAGGAAATTCGTACAAGAAAAGCCAGACGAGTGGTGATTTATACTGACTACAGCGTGAATCCCGAGACTAACGATGATGAAATAAACGAGTTGGCTTTGATACGTTACTCACAACAACCTGATTTTCGTCGAGGTCTAATCAAAGGATCCTTACGCGCTCAAAGACGTAAAACAGTTATTTGGAACACATTCCAAGCATATGTAAATTCTCCGCTTTTTTTTGATCGAGTAGAAAACATATTTTTTTTTTCTCTTTTAAACAAGATCGATCAAAATATTAAGTCTATTTTTAGGAATTTTGCGAAGAAAAAACCAAAAACGGAATTCAAAATTGACGATTTTGAGAAAGAAAAGATGAAGAAAACTCTGAAGGCTCTCGATGAAAACGAGAAGAAGAGAGAAGAAGAAAATGAACGAATGGCAATAGCAGAAATTTGGGATAGCGTTATATTTGCTCAAGCAATAAGAAGTTTGATACTCCTGATCCACGCTTTTCTTAGAAAAAACATTATATTGCCTTCATTGATAATAGCTAAAAATGTTGGACGTATGTTATTATTCCAATACCCCGAGTGGTATGAGGATTTTAAGGACTGGAAGAGTGAAATGCATGTTAAATGTACGTATAATGGTATTCCACTATCAGAAACAGAATTTCCTCAAGATTGGTTAACAGATGGTCTTCAGGTAAAAATTCTATTTCCTTTCCGTTTAAAACCTTGGCGAAGATCTAAACTACGATCTCATCATGGAGATCCAATGAAAAAAAAAGTAAAACAAGAAAATTCTAGTTTTTTAACAGTTTGGGGAACGGAAACAGAACTTCCTTTTGGTCCTGCCCGAACCCTACCTTCTTTTTTTGAACCCATATATAAAGAACTAAAAAAAAATATTCGAAAAGTGAAAAAGAATTATTTTCTACCTCTAAAAGTAAAAGTTTCAAAACCATGGGTTATAAAAATTTTTCCAGTTCTAAAACGAATAATGAATAAACTTGAAAAAGTAAACCCAATTTATTTATTTGAATTCAAGAAGGTGAAAGTATATGAACCAAATGAAAATGCAAAAGATTCAAAAGATAATAATAAGATTATTCCTGAATCGACCATGCAAATTCAATCTATGAATTGGACAAATTTTTTATTCATAGAAAATGAAATGAAAGATCTTGCTGATAAGACAATCATAATCAGGAATCAAATAGAAGAAATCGCAAAAGAAAAGAAAAAAAAAGTTCCAGCCTATGATGATAAAAGACCAGAATTAAAGAAAGATATTTGGCGGATATTCAAAAGAATAAATACTCGATTAATATGCAAATCACATTATTTTATGAAATCTTTCATTGAAAAAATATACATGGATATCCTGCTATGTATGGTTAGCATTTCGAAGGTCAATGCACAACTTTCAACAAAAAAAATGATCAATGAATCCATTTACAACGATGAAAGAAATCAAGAAGGAATTGATGAAACAGATCAACATACAATGAACTTTATTTCGACTATAGAAAAAGAAAAGGACTTTTCTAATCCTAGTAATAATTCAAATACTTATTACGATTTATCTTCCTTGTCCCAAGCATATGTATTTTACAAAATATCACAAACCCAATTACTTAACAACCATCACTTTAGATCTGTACTTCGCGGTACCCATCCTTTTATTAAGGACAAGATAAAGTATTATTCTATAACCCGAGGAATATTTAACTCCAAATCAAGGTATAAGTATAAGAAAATAAAGAAGCCTGGAATGAATGAATGGAAAAACTGGTTAAAGGGTAATTATGCATACAATTTATCTCAGAGCAAATGGTCTCGATTAGTATTAGTAGCGAAAAAATGGCGAAAAAAAATAAATAAAAATTGTACGATTCACAATAAAGAATCAATGAAATTTTCTTCATATAAAAAAGAAAAAGACCGATCAATTCATTACAAAAAAGAAAATTTCTATACAGTGTATTTATGGCCGAATCAAAAAGAAAAATTAAAAAAGCAATATGTATATGATCTATTATTACATAAATATATATATTATTATTATTAAATTTAAATATTAATAATTAATATTAAATTATTATTAAATATTAAATTTATTATTATTAAAATTAAATTAAAAATTAAAATAAATTATAAAAGAATAAAAAAATGAATAAAAATATTGATGCATAAAATAAATACAAAAATAGATAAGAAGAAATTCGTCCACCTCCCATAGATTTGACTCCTTCCCCTATAAATAAACTTGCAACAACAACCCCATTGATAATTCCATCAATTATATTTCTATCAAAAAACTGAGTTAGTTTGGTTAATCCCCTTATACCCGAGGTAAAAACTCTAGTATAAAAAATATCTATATAACCACAATTGTAGGACCAATTATATATTCTATTTTTTATTTTGTCCAAGAAAATTCTTTTAGGACCTTCTTTTATAAATGAATTAATGAATTCCAAATTCTGGAACAATGAATAAACAGACCCATATAAAACATATGCTATTAATAGTCCAAAAATAGCTATACTTACTGAAAAAATTGCATTTGTAAAAAATTCATACCAATCCACGGAATAACTCGCATTGGGATGTAAAAGATTTGTCGATGGAGTTAACCATTTTGATAATATATCAAAATATATTATTCCATAATCAAAATGAATTCCTATTGTTCCAACAAACAAAGTAAATAGTACCAAAACAAACAGAGGAAATAGCATAGTATTGTCCGATTCGTGAGGATACATAGAAGTATAAGTGTACTTTTTTTCTAAAGAATATGGTCTTCTTTTTTTTAGATTACTAGATATTTTATATCTATCCTTTGAAAAAAAGAAGACCATATTTTCTATTTTTGATAAAAGAAAATTTCTATCAACTTTTTTTGGAACTTCTTTTCCCCATAGAGATATTGAATGGAACGAGCTATTATTGGTGCTACTGTAATTTTTACAATTTATGCGCAAATGCCCATCAAAAGTAAGTAAATACACGCGAAACATATAAAATGCAGTTAATCCTGCTGTAAAACAAGCTATTATTGCAAAAATTGGTGAATACAACCAACTCTCATTAAGAATTTCATCTTTGGACCAAAAACAAGCAAGAGGTGGAATACCACAAATAGAAAGTGTACCTAATAAAAAAGTAGTTCTTGTAATTGGAACATATCTTTTTAAACCGCCCATCAGAATCATATTCTGACTTTTATCTGGTGAATATCCAACAACAGGTTCCATTGAATGGATAATGGCTCCGGATCCCAAAAATAATAAAGCTTTAGAATAGGCGTGAGTAAACAAATGGAATAAAGCAGCTCGATAAGAACCTAGACCTAGAGCTAACATAATATAACCCAATTGAGACATTGTAGAATAGGCTAAACTTCTTTTTATATCTGTTTGAGCAAGAGCCAAGGTAGCTCCTAATAGTACTGTTATTACACCTATTACAGAAATAATATTCATTATGTAAGGTATGGATATGAAAAGAGGAAGAAGTCGAGCTACAAGAAAAATTCCCGCTGCTACCATGGTAGCAGCGTGTATAAGAGCCGAGATAGGAGTAGGTCCTTCCATTGCATCAGGTAACCATACATGAAGGGGGAATTGCGCGGATTTAGCAACTGCACCGAGAAATAATAAAAAGGCACACAAAGTAGCAAATGAAGAACTGATCCCATTATTGTGTATCAAGTTGTTAGTTATTTCGAACAAATCCCGAAATTCAAAACTACCAGTTATCCAATAAAAACCTAAGATTCCTAATAATAAACCAAAATCCCCTACACGATTAGTTACAAAAGCTTTTTGACAAGCACTTGCTGCAGTCGGTCGTGTGAACCAAAATCCTATTAATAAATAAGAACACATTCCCACTAGTTCCCAAAAAACATAAATTTTTATCAAATTTGAACTGGTAACTAATCCCAACATAGAAGCATTGAAAAAACTCATATAAGCAAAAAATCTTAAATATCCTTGATCATGGGACATATAATTATCACTATAAATAAGAATCATGATTCCAACAGTAGTAATTAGTATTGACATAATCGAACTAAGTGGATCGATTAAATATCCGAACTCTAAGGAAAAATCATTATTGATGGTCCAAGACCATAGATATTGATAGATGGAACTTCCATTTATTTCTTGAATAGATAAATTGGCTGAAAATACCATAGCTATACTTAAGAAAAAAATACTAGGAAAAGCCCATATACGACGAATATTTTTTGTTGCTGTCGGAATAAGTAGAAGCCCGAATCCTATTGACATAGTAACTGGAAGTGGAAGAAAAGTTATTATCCATGCATATTGATATGTATGTTCCATAAAAAAAAAATGAAATTTTTAATCATTCTACTAAAACTGGAATAATACAATATTCCATCCTGGTAATTTATAGGCATATTATATAATATAGTATATTAAGGAAAAATGGTTATACCAAAAGGAATACTTAATTCGAATATAGATAGTACGATCCATACTTTAAATTTAAAATTAAAAAATAAATAAGGTTATTGTTATCAGGTAATCAAATATCTTAGTTAACAGATTAACTACTAATTGTAATTTCAATTATGGGTATGGCACTCTTACCTTAATCCATTAAATTAATAAAAAACAATTTCCTTCCTTTCTTGTACTTGTATTTTTTTTCTTAGCTATACTATATATGTCATAGGGTATGTATACATATGCGTAATTACTATGATCCATATATATATATATTATATATATCATATATATGAGCATATATATAATTATTTCTATTTTATTTTATGATTAAATTTTTTATATTTAAAATATATTAATTATTAATGTGTATGTTTCAATTTTTTAATTTAAATTTTATTATATGTTTATGTTTTCATAGGTTTTTTTTATATGTTTGAAAAATTAAATGTTTTTTTACTATTTTACTACGGAATAAATATGGATAACGACTAAAAGGAACAATTCATTTTGAACAATACATGTCTTTCACATACAATGATAAAAATAAGTAACCTTTTTTTTTTGAATGGCAGTCCCCAAAAAACGTACTTCTATGTCAAAAAAACGTATTCGTAAAAATATTTGGAAGAAAAAAGGAAATTTAGCTGCAGTAAAGGCTTTTTCTTTAGCGAAATCGGTTTCTACCGGACGTTCAAAAAGTTTTTTTGTACAACAAAAAAATAATAAAGTCGTGGAATAATCGGAATTGACATACCCTGAAAAACGTCAAGTATTTTAATTTAAAATAAATCAAGTATTTTAAAATAAATGATTAACATTAATTAGTGTATTGAATTCCTCAATATCAAACAGGATCGGTTGGAACTAGTTGCTGTGGTATATAAATATCGTATGTGGATATGATATGTAGAATAAGGATATGTATATTGGGTTTGGGGTTTTTTTGTATCTACTTTTCACAATAGAAATTTTTTTCTATTGTGAAAAGTAGAGTATGATTGTAATAGAAATGCAAATTTTGTTGTTTTATTTGTTATTATGGTTAACTAAAAACCTAATTAATTTGGTAAATCTTACCATTGTAAATCTTACCATTATTATTATAATTAATTTGGTAAATCTTACCATTGTAAATCTTACCATTATTATTATTATATATATATTATATATATATATATTAATTAAATATATTATAAATATATTTAAATTTAATATAATAATGAAAGATATTAATACTTTACTTTGATAATAATTTGATAATAATAAAATAGTATCTAAATCGTTAGACAATGATAAATTCTTATGATTTAGTAATCAAATTGTTATACATAGAAAATCCTAGTTATTTCATTTTCTTCATTAAATAATACATTTACATTTTTTTTTTTCGTTTTGTTTGAATCCATAAAATAACATTGCATTGGATAAATAAAAACGAATCCAAAAAAAGAAAAGGAACAATTCCCGATTCTATAGCTCAGTCTAAAACTATGGAGTTTTAACTGCTTTTTTTGAAAACTTCGTTTTTAGTATACCAAAGTTCATTATTAAAACCGAACTTACAACAATACGATACTAACTAAAGATTATTTTATTGTTTATTTAATAAAGATTCAAATTATCATATAAATTTCAATGAATAAAGAATCATCGATTCTAATGTTTTGTTTTATAAACTATATTGAATCCTTGAATCTCGACGATTCAACATAAATTTACTATTATTATTTCAAGTAAGCCGCCATGGTGAAATTGGTAGACACGCTGCTCTTAGGAAGCAGTGCTAGAGCATCTCGGTTCGAGTCCGAGTGGCGGCATCCTATCCTATCAAAAAAATCTTCTAAAATAGACACAATGGATCCTATACAATGGCTCCTATAATGTATTCAATTCTCGATTTCAATTCTCTTATGGGACTCCTTTTTATGATATTTACAATTTTAGAACATATATTGACTCATATCTCTTTTTCGATAATTTCAATTGTTATTACGATTTATTTGATGACCTTTTTTGTCCACGAAAGCGTAGGATTGCCTGATTCATCAGAAAAAGGAATGATAGCTACTTTTTTCTCTATAACGGGATTATTGGTTTCTCGTTGGATTTCTTCGGGACATTTTCCCTTAAGTAATTTATACGAGTCATTAATTTTCCTTTCGTGTAGTTTATCCATTATTCATACCATTTACAAGATGGGGAATCATAAAAATTATTTAAACACAATAACTGCATCAAGTACCATTTTCACACAAGGCTTTGCCACGTCGGGTCTTTTAACTGAAATGCACCAATCCGTAATATTAGTACCTGCTCTACAATCTCAGTGGTTAATGATGCACGTAAGTATGATGTTATTAAGCTATGCCGCTCTTTTATGTGGATCATTATTCTCAGTGGCTCTTCTAGTCATTACATTTCGAAAAAACATCAATATTTTTTGTAATGGTAAAGTCAAAAATTTCTTAATTAAGAAATTTATCTTTGGTAAGATTAACTATTGGAATGAAAAAAGAAGTGTTTATAAAAACACTTCTTTTCTTTCATTTCGAAATTATTATAAATATCAATTAACTCGACGTTTGGATTATTTGAGTTATCGTGTCATTAGTTTAGGGTTTACCTTTTTAACCATAGGAATTCTTTGTGGAGCAGTATGGGCTAATGAAGCATGGGGATCGTATTGGAGTTGGGACCCCAAGGAAACTTGGGCATTTATTACTTGGATCATATTCGCAATTTATTTACATACTAGAACTAGTACAAATCAAAGTTTGCAGGGTACAAATTCGGCACTTGTGGCTTCTATGGGATTCCTTATAATTTGGATATGCTATTTTGGAATCAATCTATTAGGGATAGGTCTACATAGTTATGGTTCATTCACATTAACATCTAAAATATTAAATAATTGAATAAACTACATAAAAAAACGAGTACATATAAGAACAAAACATCATCCCATACCCATATTTATATATAAATATATAGTGAAAGTTCTTTTTTTGTGCAAGTTTTTTAGAACCCTTTGAACCATTCCTGGTTCAAAGGGTTCTAAAAAACTCGAAATGTATCTGATTAAAATTTAGATTTTTAATTCATTTAATTCTTTTGTATTGTTCGGCGTTTAAAAGCAGAAAATAAAAAGACAAAAAAAATTAGATTTCCGTATTTTTAATGAAAGACTATCGATAAAAATAATTAGATAGTATAGCTTGTACCCTATCAACTGATAACGAGAGAATGAAATCGGGATAAATACCAGTCCCTAGTATGGGTAAAAAGATACAGATTGAAACAAATAGTTCTCGTGGTCCAGAATCCAAAAAATTAGAATTTGTAACATGAAATAACTTGTATCCATAGAACATCTGACGTAACATAGATAATAAATAAATAGGAGTTAATATCATTCCTATTGCCATTACAAAAGTAATTAGTATTTTTGACATTAAAAGAAATCTTTTACTAGTAATTATTCCAAAAAAAACTAATGATTCTGCAACAAAACCACTCATTCCCGGCAATGCAAGAGAAGCCATTGAAAAACTACTGAACATGGTAAAAAGTTTTGGCATTGGGATCGATACCCCCCCCATTTCGTCGAGATAAACAAGACCCATTCTATCACAAGTCGTTCCCGTCAAGAAAAAAAGTGCAGCACCAATAAATCCATGAGAGAGTATTTGTAAAATAGCACCATTGAGCCCGATTCCGGTTATGGAACCAATTCCTATAATTGTAAAACCCATGTGAGATACAGAAGAATAGGCTATTCTCTTTTTCAAATTCCGTTGACCGAGAGAGGTCGAAGCTGCATAGATTATTTGAATAGTTCCTATTATTACCAACCAGGGGGAAAATATGGAATGAGCGTGGGATAATAATTCCATATTGATTCGAATAAGTCCATATGCTCCCATTTTTAATAAGATTCCAGCTAGAAGCATACATGTACTGTAATGTGCTTCTCCATGGGTATCGGGTAACCAAGTATGTAGAGGTATAATCGGCAATTTGACGGCATAAGCAATAAGGAATCCAAAATATAATATTATTTCCAATGCCACAGGATATGATTGATTAGCTAATTTTCCAAAATCTAATGTAGGTTCATTAGAACCATATAAACCCATACCCAGAACCCCTATTAAAAGAAAAACGGAGCCCCCCGCCGTGTACAAAATAAACTTTGTCGCCGAGTAGAGACGGTTCTTTCCTCCCCACATGGATAAAAGTAAATAAACAGGAATTAATTCTAACTCCCACATCATGAAAAAAAGTAAAAGGTCTCGAGAAGAAAATGGTCCTATTTGACCGCTGTACATTGCTAACATGAGAAAATAGAACAATTGTGAATTTTTAGTAACCGGCCAAGCTGCTAAAGTAGCTAAACTAGTGATAAATCCTGTCAGTAAAATGGGTCCTATGGAAAGTCCATCGATTCCCAGTCTCCAGTGAAAATCAAAAATATCTATCCATTTAAAATCTTCTTCCAATTGGATTAATGGATCGTCCAATTGGAAATGATGACAGAAAACGTGGGTCATTAAAAGGAGTTCTAACAAGCAAATACCTATAGCATACCACCTGAACATCTTATTTCCTCTATAAGGAAGAAAAAAAATGCAAGAGCCGACGAATATCGGCAAAACAACAAGTATTGTTAGCCAAGGAAAATTATTCGTGATAAAGACAAGATACGTTTTTGACCACAAAAGCCCGTACTTAATAAAATATATTATTCTATTCTCTATTCTGAATACGAGTTTTTGTCGGTGTCGGTAAAGAGGAATCAAATAAAATAATTAAAGTGTATTTTTTTGTAACGTATCAATAAGATAGTCCCATGCTGCGAGTTGTTTCATACCATAAATAGACACGGACACTCAAAAAATCCGTTGGACAAGCGGATTCACATCTCTTACAACCTACACAATCCTCGGTTCTTGGTGCGGAAGCAATTTGCTTAGCTTTACATCCGTCCCACGGTATCATTTCCAACACATCCGTAGGGCAAGCTCGTACACATTGAGTACACCCTATACATGTATCATAAATTTTTACTGAATGTGACATTGAATCTATAACAGCCCGGGTTTGAACATCAAAAATTTTCAATCTGGTATAGAAGTAGTAGTTATATTGTAGACACCAGACGAAGCAGTGGTTTACTAAAATCGGAAGAATCAATATTTTTCTAAATCTGCTTATAAGAAAAAGCCAAGAGACTTTAATTTTCGTTTCAAAAATTATAATCATACGAGTCGGGTGTGTGAATGAAAATGGTCCAACAAAATAAATTGATATTCAAATCAATATATAAATATCTAAAATTAAATTTAGATTATTATAAATTAGTTTAGTATTAATTATACTTTACTAATCGAGTAAAATAGTCAAATTGAAATTCAATAATCAATTTGATATTGAATCAAATTTCATATATTTCATATATATATCATATATATATATTATAATGTATATATATATATCATATCATATATATATTATAATGTATATTGTTATTGTATATTCATAATAATATGAATATATAATTCATATATTATAGTTTCTTAGTTATACTATATATTTTACATGTTATATATACAGGTTATATATATTATAATTTATATTATAATTATAATATTATATATTTTATATATTATTATTTATATTTTATTTTTATTTCTATAGATTATTCATCTAATTAATATAGAAATAAAATAACTAATTTTTTAGTATATGATCATGATAATTTTAATTAATTATTCAACAAATTCGATTGGTTGATACGCGTTGATTTTCTGTTTCGATGAATCGACGAAACAATAGCAAGTCCAATAGCAGCTTCTGCAGCTGCAACGGCTATAATAAATATTGAGAAAATGTTCCCTTTTAATTGTCGACTATCAAATATATCAGAAAATGTTACGAGATTAATATTAACCGAATTTAGTATAAGCTCAAGACACATAAGTGCTCTAACCATGTTTCGACTTGTGATCAATCCATAGAGACCAATAGCAAATAAATAGACACTCAAAAAAAGTACATGCTCGAACATCATTGACTAACTCCTTATCAATCTCGATTCATTTCAATATCAACAATTCCAGGGATTCAATTAACTAGAAGTTATAATTACAAAACAAAAGAAAGTAAACAAATTTAACTAAAATTATTAAACCTTTTGATTTTATTATATATTTAATTTTATATTTAAAATTTTTATAACTCTAATTTTTTTTTATTCTAACTATATTTATTATTGGCGAGCCATAGTAATTACACCTATCAAGGAAACTAAAAGAATTATTGAAATTAGTTCAAAGGGAAAATAAAAATCTGTCGATAAATGAATCCCAATTTGTTGAACAGTACTTATTAGGTCCTGTTCTATAATCTGGTTTGATCTTGTAGTCCAAATAATTCCATACCATGATGTATCTGATATAATAGTAATCAGTGAAAAAAAAATACTTATACAAACCAGTGAAGTGACTCCATCTCCAACGGTACAAAAATATGAATCATTAAAATATTCGGAACCATTCATGAACATTACCGCAAATATAATTAAAACATTTATGGCTCCCACATAAATAAGAAGCTGTGCAGCAGCCACAAAAAAGGAGTTCGATGAAATATAGAATAAAGATATACAAACAAGAACCAACCCCAACGAAAAAGCAGAATAAATAGGATTGGTAAGTAATACAACTCCCATACCCCCTAATAGAAGAACTGATCCCAGAAATGCTACAAGAATATCATGTGTTGGTCCTGGTAAATCCATTATGTATAAAATGTTAAAAAAAAAAAAAAAAATAAGTCAAATCATGACTTTACTAAATAGTCAAGGAAAAAGGTTTATCCAATTTATGATACCTTCCTATTGAATTAAATCTTAATATGGATATAACTATATAGAATATATATAATTAGTTATCTATTATATATATAACTATATATTATATATATAATAATAATAAATTATATAATAATAATAAATAATAGATATAATTATTGGACTAATTACACTTACTTTTTTATCCAATATCCAAAAGAAAAAATTTTAAATTTAAAATTGTATATTTTGAAATTCTCGCGATAAATAAAATTTATTATTATAATTAGTTTAAATAAAAGAATAATTCTCAAAACAAAAATAAATAATAAATAAATAAATAGTATTATATTTGTAGTTATTGACAAAAAAAGCTTTGATTTTTTATATCAAAAAAATTTTAGTAATTGGTAATCGTTCTTGAATCAAGGGATTTATCTTTATCGATTTTTATTTGAGTTGAATTCATAACTATTTGAATTGTATAATCTCCAATTACTGATATTGGTAACCGACCCAATGCAATTTGATTATAGTTCAATTCGTGACGATCATAAGTAGAAAGTTCATATTCTTCAGTCATTGATAAACAGTTTGTTGGACAATACTCGACACAGTTACCACAAAATATACAGACCCCAAAATCAATACTATAATTAAGTAATTGTTTCTTTTTCATATCTCTTTCCAATCTCCAATCAACAACAGGTAGATCTATTGGGCATACACGAACACATACTTCGCAAGCAATACACTTATCAAATTCAAAGTGAATTCGACCGCGAAAACGTTCTGACGTAATTGATTTTTCATAAGGATATTGAATAGTTACAGGTAAACGATTTGTGTGAGATAAGGTAATTATGAAACTTTGACCAATGTACCTTGTAGCCCGTATTGTTTGTTGACCATAATTCATGAACCCAGTCACCATTGGAAACATATTGTAGATATCCATGAATAAATTGATGTTTCTTTCTCTTGTTTGAAAGGAGTTATGAATCTAGAATATTCTTATCGTATTCTATTATTTAATTTATAGTGAAACAAGTTGAGAAGAAGTTGTCAATAATAGATTACCCAAAGAAATAGGTAAAAGAAATTTCCATCCAAGATTTAATAGCTGGTCCATTCTCATCCTGGGTAAAGTCCATCTTGTTGTGATAGAAATGAATATAAACAAATAAGCTTTAGCTAATGTAACAAGGATACCAATTGTCATTCCAAAGACTCCAGCTATTTTTTTTATTCTGAAAAGTTCAGGAACAGATATATATGGAATAGATAACTTCCACCCGCCTAAGTAAAGAATCGTTACAAATAATGAAGAAACTAATAGATTTAGGTACGAAGCAAGATAAAATAAACCAAATCTGATACCTGAATATTCCGTTTGATAACCTGCTACTAATTCTTCTTCCGCTTCTGGTAAATCAAAGGGCAATCTCTCACATTCAGCTAGAGAAGAAATTATGAAAACCATAAATCCTATGGGCTGACGCCACAGATTCCACCCCCCAAAACCATATTTGGACTGTGTTTCAACTATATCAACTGTACTTGAACTATTAGATAATTATAGTCGATAAAAACAGCACTGTTCCCATCGCTATTTCAAAACCGTACATGAGACCTCAGCCTCATACGGCTCCTCTATGGCCACAAATAAATGTAAGGACTGGTTCGGTCTTATCACTTCCTTTTGTTTTAGGGTAAAAAAAAAAAGATCTGTCGGAGAGTCCCAAATTAAACCAATGAAATTCCGTTCGCAAAAATAATAAAAAAAAAGGCTTCGGAATTCATCTCATCCCTTATAATCAAAGTCTATTTTTCTTTGTTTTGTTCGGTAATAATTTAAATTATTTAATCAAATATTCGTTATATGAATAAAGAATAAAAAAAAAAATTAATAAAATAATTATAGGAATTTTTCATAAATTAAATAATGATAAGAATTTCATCTATTTGAATGTATATGCATATAAAAAAGAATAAATAAAGATTTTTTTTTATTCATTCAAATATTATATTCCATTTCTTTTATTCCTGTTCTTCTATCTCAGATATCTCATATCTCAGAGGCGGGTACTTTGAAAAAATAAATAAAGGATTAATTCGTTCTGATATAGTTATTTTTTTTTAATCAGTGAATAGGGGTATTACTCTAGATCGGAATCATAGGAAAGTACTGCTTGATCATTTCTACCAATTTAAAGCCTCTATTATGATTCATTTTATGCAGAAATATCTTTTTTTTTTTTTGATACCTTACCTTATATTATCTCCATTACTAATCTTTTGTGTACTTTTGTGTTCCTAATTGTCCACTGATTTTTGATTGATCTACGGCATGTTAATAAATACAAGACAGTAATGAAAACTCCATACAGTCGATCTTTTATACCCGCTTCAAGATATGATGACGAATCTCAATCTTGGGATAACCATTTTACACGGCTTATGTTTACTTCAATTTTATTCTTGTACATATGAAGTGAGATTTTATCTTCTTACTGCAAATTTCTAAGTTGTTTTGTTTCACTCATATAACTATTTAGTTTAACTCATTGACCTGAATCATGAATAAAAAAAAAAAAAAAAATATCCATTCAATTCATTCAACTTTTTTCCTAGAAGTAAAGGAAAGAATATAAATTTTATATTCAACGAATCACACGTAGAGATATTGATAATACACATAGAGTTAATGGTATTTCATAACTAATGGATTGAGCAGCAGCTCGCAGACCACCTGAAAAAGAATATTTATTATTCGATCCATACCCTGACATAAGAAGCCCAATAGGAGCAATACTTGAAATGGCGATCCATAAAGAAACACCTATACTGAGATCGGCTAAAACAAGACGATACCCAAAAGGGATTACTAAATAACTTACTAGAATCGATATGACTACTATAGACGGTCCAATACTAAACAAACGAAGATCTCCTCTAGACGGGAGAAGATCTTCTTTTAAAAGTAGTTTAGTTCCATCTGCCAAAGCTTGAAGAATTCCCAAGGGGCCAGCATATTGAGGCCCAATACGTTGTTGTAGCGCTGCAGATATTTCTCTTTCCAACCACACAATTACTAGTACCCCTATTGTAATTCCCAATATAAGGATTAAAATGGGTACAAAAGTCCATATGAGCCCATGGACCTCCTTTAAGGATTCCGATGTAGAAAAAGAATTGATAGTTTGTACTTCTGTCGTATCGATTATCATTTCAACGATCAACTTCTCCCATAATGATATCTATACTACCTAGTATCGTCATGATATCAGCCAATTTCATTCTTTTAACTAGTTGAGGAAGAATTTGCAAATTTATGAAGCCGGGTGGACGAATTTTCCATCTCCAAGGGAAAATACTATTGTCTCCTATCAAATAAATTCCTAATTCCCCCTTTGGGGCTTCCACTCTTACGTAAAGTTCTTGTTTCGACAATTCAAAATTGGGTGAAGGTTTTTTACTAATAAATCTATATTCAAAATCATTCCATTCGGAATTTTTTGCTCTACCAAAGCGCCGGACTTCTAAATTTTCATAGGGTCCGCCAGGAATTCCTTCTAGGGCCTGTTGAATTATTTTTATGGATTCTCTCGTTTCACCCATTCGTACTAAATAACGAGCTAATGAATCTCCTTCTTTTTGCCATTGGACTTCCCAATCGAATTCATTGTAACACTCATAATTATCAATTTTACGAAGATCCCATTGTATTCCAGAAGCTCGTAACATTGGTCCCGATAAACCCCAGTTTATCGCTTCCTCCCCACCAATAATGCCCACTCCTTCGACTCGCTCCAAAAAAATAGGATTTTGCGTAATAAGTTTTTGATATTCAAGAATCCCTGTTAAAAAATAATCACAAAAATCTAAACATTTATCTATCCAGCCATAAGGTAGATCCGCTGCTACGCCTCCGATGCGGAAATAATTATGCATCATTCGCATACCTGTGGCAGCTTCGAATAAATCATATATCAATTCCCTCTCTCTAAAAATATAAAAAAAGGGAGTCTGTGCACCGATATCCGCCATAAAAGGTCCAAGCCATAACAAATGAGAAGCTATACGACTCAGCTCCAGCATAATTATTCTGATATAGCTAGCCCTTTTAGGTACTTGAACATTTTCCAGTTGTTCTGGTGCATTTACCGTTATTGCCTCTGTGAACATAGTAGCTAAATAATCCCAACGTGTTACATAAGGCAAATATTGTATGATTGTTCGGTTTTCCGCTATTTTTTCCATACCCCTGTGTAAATAACCCAATATCGGTTCACAGTCAATAACATCCTCACCATCGAGAGTAACAATTAGTCGAAGAACACCATGCATTGATGGGTGGTGAGGACCCATATTAACGATCATGAAATCTTTTTTTTTAGCCGGTACAGTCATACCTTTTCTTCCTTAATTCATTATTTCACGAATTCCTCAAAAAGTAGATTCGTCCAAATGTAAAATCTAATAATTACTAATTCAAAAATCCAAACAATGAAATTAACAATTTTTTAGTTCTCGAATATCCAATTCATCAATTAATTTCTTATAATGCACTCCATTTTTCTTTGACAAATAGGCCAGCATACGTCGACGTTTTCCCAGAATTTTTTGTAGACCTCTTTTTGATAAAAAATCTTTTTTGTGCAATTCCAAATGTGAAGTAAGTCTTCGTATCTTATTTGTGAAACTTAATACTTGAAATTCAACAGAACCTCTGTTTTCTTCTTTTTCTTCTTGTGAAATAAGTGAAATGAATGAATTTTTTACCATAAAAAACTTTTTTTTTTCTTTTCCACGGATTTTTCCGATTAGGAAAAAGAAAATAATATATATTATTATTATATTATTATAATAATAATAATGTTATTTCCATTTTTTTTTTTAATCTAGTACACACAAAAATGAAAATTTATTCATTTCCAAATAGTTTTTTTATTTGATTCTATCCAAATCCAATTTTCAATTGGATTTGGATAGAAAAGGATAATACATTTACACATTATACCAAAGAGAATCTTTTTTTGCACCTAAAAAGATTCTGTGAATTTCTTTCTAGATTGAATTGATACACAAGTAATTGATACACAAGTAAATACATATTATGTATGTACCAAAGTAGCAAAGTATAACATATATCCTTCACTTTTCATCTACGTAAAATGGCATGTGAATATTGACATGTGACATAAAGTATATCAAATATACTATATAGATAATTAGATAATTCTAAATCGTGTATACATGTGTATCCTTGACATACTGAAATTACTACCATTATTGGTATCAAACCAATAGCGATTCATACAAGCTAAATCTTCTAATCGGTAATTGGGCCAAAGAAACAATTTATATTTTATATTTGAATCTATATTAAGATTAAGACCTTTGTCTTCATTCAGAAATTGTGTGGAGTTTCTTATATTGTTTTCATTGTAAAATATTTGATTTCTATTCACAACATCCCAATTAGGAGAGTTGAAACAAATTAGAATTCTCAATTCTCTACGACGTCTAGGAGATAGAATATTTTCAGGAACAAGGAGATCATAATAATTTGGATTCCCATTCACAAGCATATTTCCATGTTGTTCAGTAGATTTCTTAAAATTCTTCTTATTGACATATATTTTTTTTTTGTATTTTATATTTATTTGGTGATTACTCTTTTTGCCATCGATCAATGAAATACTTATGGTTTGATACATAATTAATTTTCCACCCGTTATAAAAGCTAGACGAGTTGATTCGATAATCAATATTCCTTTTTTTAAAAAGTCTGTAAGAGTTAGATTGTCCTTATTAAGGATTGCATCTAGATCCATCTCTTTTCTTCGAATTAAGGCTAGAGCTATAGAACTTGGATCCATCAATCTAAGTAAGAAACAATATGCCTTGATATTTCTTGTCATTTTATGATTAACGAAGTTGTTCCATCTTAATTGAACAATTAAATATTTATTTAGGAATAAATCTAGTTCTGATTCCTTGCTTTTCTTGCATCGTTTTTTCTTTTTACTTTCAGATCTCGCATAATCCTTTTGAACCTTTTGAAGAGGCTTTTTTTTGTTTTGTTTGCTTGGATCTGACACAAGATTTGTCTTTTTTTCGTTTTTTTCTTGGTTTTTTAATTTTATTAAAATAGAATCTTTGACATTTTTATTTTGACTCATTTTTTTTTTTTCATCTAAATTCTGATTGGAAAGAAGTAATTTAATTGGGATGATCCACGGTTTAATCTTATATGCCTTATATGTATCAAAAGGAAATCTGAATTCTGGGAAGAACCAAAGTTTCAGATTTAATTTTTTTTTTTTACAAAAAACTCTTTCCCTTTTTCGATTCATTCCCATCCAATCAAAAAAGTTTTTTTGGTTGGAGTTGTTTTTTTTGTATAGATTTGTTTCTTTTTCTTGATGTTTTGAAAGAAAAAAAAGATTTTTTTTTTTCAATTTTTTTATATTAATATTTATTTTTTGAGTCTTATCATTTTTTTCAAGTTTGGCACCGATATGTACATTTGTAAAGTCGATAATATCGATATCGTTTACATCAATAGTGTTTTTCGGGTAAAAATGTAGAATTCTACAATCAAAATATTTCCTATTCAGATTTTTATGCTTATTAAAAACATAATTTTTTTCTATGGAATTGATAATTCCATAAAACAATTCGGGTTTCTGTATGTTGAAATTATATGAAATTTTTTGGTTCCTTTTTAGTTGTAATTTTGGTTTATAAATAGAGGAATCTTTACTATCCCCATAATAATAATATATATATTTATGTAATAATAGATCATATACATATTGCTTTTTTAATTTTTCTTTTTGATTCGGCCATAAATACACTGTATAGAAATTTTCTTTTTTGTAATGAATTGATCGGTCTTTTTCTTTTTTATATGAAGAAAATTTCATTGATTCTTTATTGTGAATCGTACAATTTTTATTTATTTTTTTTCGCCATTTTTTCGCTACTAATACTAATCGAGACCATTTGCTCTGAGATAAATTGTATGCATAATTACCCTTTAACCAGTTTTTCCATTCATTCATTCCAGGCTTCTTTATTTTCTTATACTTATACCTTGATTTGGAGTTAAATATTCCTCGGGTTATAGAATAATACTTTATCTTGTCCTTAATAAAAGGATGGGTACCGCGAAGTACAGATCTAAAGTGATGGTTGTTAAGTAATTGGGTTTGTGATATTTTGTAAAATACATATGCTTGGGACAAGGAAGATAAATCGTAATAAGTATTTGAATTATTACTAGGATTAGAAAAGTCCTTTTCTTTTTCTATAGTCGAAATAAAGTTCATTGTATGTTGATCTGTTTCATCAATTCCTTCTTGATTTCTTTCATCGTTGTAAATGGATTCATTGATCATTTTTTTTGTTGAAAGTTGTGCATTGACCTTCGAAATGCTAACCATACATAGCAGGATATCCATGTATATTTTTTCAATGAAAGATTTCATAAAATAATGTGATTTGCATATTAATCGAGTATTTATTCTTTTGAATATCCGCCAAATATCTTTCTTTAATTCTGGTCTTTTATCATCATAGGCTGGAACTTTTTTTTTCTTTTCTTTTGCGATTTCTTCTATTTGATTCCTGATTATGATTGTCTTATCAGCAAGATCTTTCATTTCATTTTCTATGAATAAAAAATTTGTCCAATTCATAGATTGAATTTGCATGGTCGATTCAGGAATAATCTTATTATTATCTTTTGAATCTTTTGCATTTTCATTTGGTTCATATACTTTCACCTTCTTGAATTCAAATAAATAAATTGGGTTTACTTTTTCAAGTTTATTCATTATTCGTTTTAGAACTGGAAAAATTTTTATAACCCATGGTTTTGAAACTTTTACTTTTAGAGGTAGAAAATAATTCTTTTTCACTTTTCGAATATTTTTTTTTAGTTCTTTATATATGGGTTCAAAAAAAGAAGGTAGGGTTCGGGCAGGACCAAAAGGAAGTTCTGTTTCCGTTCCCCAAACTGTTAAAAAACTAGAATTTTCTTGTTTTACTTTTTTTTTCATTGGATCTCCATGATGAGATCGTAGTTTAGATCTTCGCCAAGGTTTTAAACGGAAAGGAAATAGAATTTTTACCTGAAGACCATCTGTTAACC